CTGGTTATTCCTTACCTCGGGACCAAATTGGCTATTGGGCAGTAAAAATCGTAACAGGCGTGCCTGAAGCTATTCCTATAATAGGATCGTCCCTGGTAGAATTATTACGTGGAAGCGCTAGTGTGGGCCAATCCACTTTGACTCGTTTTTATAGTTTACATACTTTTGTATTACCTCTTCTTACTGCCGTATTTATGTTAATGCACTTCCCAATGATACGTAAGCAAGGCATTTCAGGTCCTTTATAGAAAAGGCAGATCATATATATTTGTAATTTATCATATAGGGGAGGAACAAAAATATTTAATTGCTACAAAACAAATATGGATTATTGAAAAATTAAGGCATGTTATTTGGATACTTCTCTTCAACTCTGAAGTATTGTATTGTTACGAATAGTTGAAGTATATTTTACTAAAAGAGGATGGATTATGGGAGTGTGTGACTTGAACTATTGATTGTTCCATGCGGATATATGATTTTTTCCGCCACGTTGGAATTCACAACCCAATGTGTCTCTGCATCCAACCATCAGGTCAATCCCCTTATGTAGCATAGGATAGGCCGGTTAGCTTGAGGAGAATCTTTTCTATGATTATACCCTAATCATGTTATGCATGAACAGGCTCCGTAAGATCCCTAGAATAAGTGATGTGGCATGATCCAATGTTCTATCTATTCCACTTTGTTTGATGTTTGATTTTTTTTATTATATAATTATATATTATAATAATTATTATAATAATTCTAAAATTATAATTTATTAATTTATTAGTAATTAGATATTAGATTAGATAGATAGTATTTATTTGATTAATTTGATTTGATAGTAATCTAATTATAGTATGTAGATGCATTCATTTCCTTTGCATCGACCCTGATCTATAATACTATCGGAGTGAAATAAGGGATCTAAAGAAGAACAGAGATTAGACTTTATTAATAATAAGTAAAAACTTTGTATTGTTGTATGTAAGAAAATCGAGATTTTGTGGGGATAAATAGCAAACAAAAGACATGAGATAATCCAAAAAGCACTTGATCATTATCGTTGTAAGCCTGCTTGGATATGGAGCATTTCTTTGCCAGAACTGAATTCTTTGCAATGAGCAATGAATCGTTGCAACCCGGGGAAATGGAATTTTATAAATCTTTTCTTACATTTACATAGAGTCATTCTACATTGTATATGTAGATATGTATGATATGAAATATAGATTCTCTATGTACCCATTTATGTTCTATGGATCTATTTCTGTCATTCTTTTGATTCTTGTGCTCGAGCCGGATGATAAAAAATTATCATGTCCGGTTCTTTTGGGGGATGGATCCTTAAGAATTCACCTATCCAAATAACAAAGAAACCTGATTTGAACGATCCTGTATTAAGAGCTAAATTGGCTAAGGGTATGGGGCATAATTATTATGGAGAACCTGCATGGCCCAATGATCTTTTATATATTTTTCCAGTAGTAATTCTAGGCACTATTGCATGTAATGTAGGCTTAGCAGTTCTAGAGCCGTCAATGATTGGTGAACCGGCAGATCCATTTGCAACTCCGTTGGAAATATTACCCGAATGGTACTTCTTTCCCGTATTTCAAATACTTCGTACAGTACCAAATAAGTTATTGGGTGTTCTTTTAATGGTTTCAGTACCAATAGGATTATTGACAGTACCCTTTTTGGAGAATGTCAATAAATTCCAAAATCCATTTCGTCGTCCAGTAGCTACAACAGTCTTTTTGATCGGTACTGCAGTAGCTCTTTGGTTAGGTATTGGAGCAACATTGCCTATTGAGAAATCCCTAACTTTAGGTCTTTTTAAAATTGATTAAACCGTGAAATGCCAGGACATAGGTATCTAAGGAAGATCCCGTTCTGGATCTTCCCTAGATACATCAATCAATTTTATAATCTTAAGTAGGTTTATGATCTATATCCGCAAATATATGGATCGTGCCGTAGATTCAAAACTCATTTTATTCTTTTTTCTTTATAAAAACTAAAAAATTTTAGAATTCCAACGGATTTAAAATTAACACTTTTTCTTAGGTAAATTGATTGAAAAATGCTTCTGTAGAGTGCCCAATATCTGTTTTACATCTTCTATGCGAAAATATTCCATTTTCATAAGATCCTCTTGACTATGACTCAAAAGGTCCAATAATGTATGTATATTGGACCTTTTGAGATAATTATAGGCCCTGGAAGGCAATTCTGATTGGTCAATAAAAATACATGTTAATGGAATTCGTTTTTTGTTTTTCTTTAAATCAGTGAATTTGTCTTGAAAGGAAAAAGGGGGTAGATTCGATCTGTTTTCATTTTCCTCGAAATTCATGTCCTTTTTTTCTGCATGTAGAAAGGGAATCAATAAATCAATCAAATTACGAGAAGCTTCATAAAGTGCTTCTTTAGGAGTTAAACTTCCATTCGTCCATACTTCTAGAAAGAGTATTTCTTGTTTTTCATTCCCATTCCCGTAAGAATGAATACTATGATTCGCATTTAGAACAGGCATGGATACAGTATCTATAGGATAACTTCCATCGTGAGATTCGTTTGTAGATTTCATATGATATCCGCGATCTCTCTTGATTTGTAATTCAATACACAAATCAATTGGTTCTGTCAGGTTAGCTATATGCTGTGTCGTGTCAACTATTTCTACAGAAGGTGGTGAGATGATATCTTGAGCGGTTATGTATTTTGGACCTCTGACGCAAATGGATGCGTCCCTAACTCCATATAGATTACTTTTCAATACAATTTCTTTCAAATTTATTAAAATATCATGTACTGATTCTTCAATACCTACTATCGTAGAATATTCGTGCAGCACATTCTCAGATGTTGCACGTGTGATAAATGTTCCTTCTATTTCGCCAAGTAAAGCCCTTCGCATGGCAATACCTACGGTATCGGCTTGACCTTTCATAAGCGGGGACAGAACGAAACGACCATAATAAAGGCGCTTGCTGTCTACTCTTGATTCAACACATTTCCACTGTAGTGTTCGAGTGGATCCTGCTACTTCTTCTAGAACCATACTATTATTTTTATTTTCTTTATGATTATTGGATCGGATCATTGACTCATTTATTTTTCTTGGAATCTCTTGAATTCTTATTTCTACACACGTCTTTTTTTAGGGGGGCGACATCCATTATGTGGCATGGGTGTTACATCACGTACGAAACTTAATAGTATTCCGCTTCTACGAATGGCTCGTAATGCCGCATCTCTTCCGAGACCTGGACCCTTTATCATAACTTCTGCTCGTTGCATACCCTGATCCACTACTGTACGAATAGCGTTGAGTGCTGCTGCTTGAGCAGCATAAGGTGTTCCTTTTCTTGTGCTTCTGAATCCAGAAGTCCCCGCGGAAGCCCAAGAAACTACCCGACCTCGTACGTCTGTAACAGTTACAATAGTATTGTTGAAACTCGCTTGAACATGAATAACTCCTTTCGGTATTCGACGTTCATTCTTATGTGAACCAATACGTGCATTCTTACGTAAACCAATTTTTGCTATAGGTTTTGTCATATTTTATTATCTCATATTCATAAGAATAAAAAAAAAAAATAAGGAAGAATCAGAGATATACAGAAAGATACGCGGAATATCCATTTTATATGAAAACTGATTCTTTTTTCTTTCTTTTTACATGTACATGGGTTTTTTTCTTTTATAAAGTTCTTTATTTAGAACTTGAGAAGAATTATCCCTGTCTCTGTTTATGTCTCGGATTGGAACAAATTACTATAATTCGCCCGCGCCTACGGATCAGTCGACATTTTTCACAAATTTTACGAACAGAAGCCCTTATTTTCATATTTTTTATTCCTTACCTTCATTCTGAATCTATTTTTTTGGAAACAAAAATTAGTTTTTTTTTTTTTCGAATTATACCCCTACGAGAGGGATGTTTAAAAGAATGATCTAATCGTTCGAATCTTTTTTTCGAAGTCTATAAATTATGCGTCCCCTGGTTGAATCATAACGACTCATTTCTATTTTTACTCTATCTCCGGGTAGTATACGTATAAAACTGCGTCGGATTCTCCCTGAAATATAACCTAGAATTAGATCTTGATTATCTAATCGAACTCGAAACATACCGTTGGAAAGTGACTCAGTAATTAAACCCTCATGAATCAATTTTTGTTCTTTCATTTCAGATAACCCCCTTTAAGTATCAACTACTAGAGGAAGAGTTCTATAATTCTATAATTCACTTCTCCTCTCTATTTTACAAATAGATAAATAGTAAATTCGAGAGAGTATTAAGTTACCGCAGGAGAATCACCATATATAACACAAAATTTCTCCTCCAATTTTTGCTAGTCGAGCTTCTCGATCTGTCATTATACCTCGAGCAGTAGAAAGAATTATAATCCCCATTCCGCCTAAAATCTTAGGAATTTGTTGATAGTTGGAATAAATTCGTAGACCGGGTCGGCTGATACGCTTTAAAATAATTTTATTCCCTTTCCTAGTCTTTCTATGTCGTAAGGTTAAAACCAAGAATTTTTTTTTACTTTCTTGATGTTTTCGAACGTTTTCAATAAAACCTTCTCGTAAAAGTATTTTAACAATATTTTTAGTGATATTAGTAGATGCTATTTGAACCCTTCCCTTTTTATCCATGTCAGCATTTCTTATAGAAGTTATTATATCGGCAATAATGTCCCTACCCATGACGAATTATAGTTATTGGTGCCTCCTCATTTTTGATATAATCAACATGCTTTTTTTGTTTTAGTTTAATTTTTTTCTTTTTTATTTAATTTTTTTTATTATTCAATTTATTATTAAATTCTAATTTCTTTTAATTAAAAGTATATGCATGAGACACGATCTATTAATTGGATCTATTTCAGATATTCAAATTAATAGAAAATATAATTTAAATTCTAGAATTATATATTCTATTCTATATCTATACTATGATATAAATATGATATAACTAGAAATAAAAATAGGAATGAATATACTATAAAATAGTATAATTTAATATATCAAAATATAAAAATATCAAAATATAAATAGTCGAATAATAATTAATATAATATAATAATTAATATAATAATAATTAATTAATTTAATTAATTAATATAATTATATATATATAATTAATATAAATATAATAATTATAATAATATATAATATAGAGAATAGAAATATAAAATAAAGTATGTCCTATTTTAACCTACTAGTCTGATTTAGAAGACTATAAGACTTCGGGTGCTAATGAAACTATTTTAGTAAAATTCAACTGTCTCAATTCCCGAGCAATCGCACCAAAAATTCTAGTTCCTTTTGGATTTCCTTCTTTATCAATGATAACCGCTGCATTGTCATCATATCGTATTATCATGCCATTGTCACGTTTGAGTTCTTTACACGTGCGTACAATCACAGCTCTAATTACTTCTGATCTTTCTAGAGGCATGTTGGGCACTGCTTCTTTGATTACAGCAACAATAACATCGCCAATATGAGCATATCGTTGATTACCAGTTCCTATGATTCGAATACACATCAACTCTCGAGCTCCGCTGTTATCCGCTACATTTAAAAGGGTCTGAGATTGAATCATATCATTTTTGTTTTTTTTTTTTTTTATCTCTTATTTCAATGCAAGGGACAAGGGAAAAAATAAATATTGTCTGTCCAGAGATAAAGAAATCCGCGTTTGTTTTTTCATTCTCAATACACCTTTACTTACTTTTGTTTACCTATCCTGATCCTGAAATAACAAATTGAGTTCGTATAGGCATTTTGCATGCAGCTATTTTCATAGCTGCTTTGGCTACAGTTTCTGATACTCCACTTATTTCATAAAGTATTCGGCCCGGTTTAACAACGGATACCCAATATTCGGGGGATCCCTTCCCCGAACCCATACGTGTTTCCATAGGTCTTACTGTAACAGGTTTGTCGGGAAAGATACGTACCCATACCTTTACACCACGACGTGCATATCGTGTCATTGATCTTCGCCCTGCTTCTATTTGTCTAGCTGTGATCCAAGCAGGTTCAAGTGCCTGAAGAGCATATCTTCCGAAACAAATATGATTGCCTCGGAAAGATATTCCCTTCATTCTACCTCTATGTTGTTTACGAAATCTGGTTCTTTTTGGGTCATAGTTGATGGTTGTTTCTGAATTCCATCTCTACTGCAGAACCGGACATGAGAGTTTCTTCTCATCCAGCTCCTCGCGAATCACTAGACGTGTTTGTTTATGGATAATGCTTATTTCTTTTACTTTTCAAAAATTTTCTAAAGTATTTAACTTTACCTCATATTGAATCATCCAAAAAGTCATACAATAAATGAAAAATAAATGAAATATAAATTTAAATAAAAAAAATAAATATAAAAAAAAAAAATATAAAACAAAAGGTTACGCGGGCGAATATTGACTCTTTTCTCTTTTATTTGTAGGGTCATTTTATGACTAGTCAGAAGAAATCTATGTTATTCTTGGTTCATTCCGCCATCCTACCCAATGAATCATTAGGATTGATTCTTTTTCAATCAAATCCTATGTAGTCACAGGTTCCATCGTTCCCATAGCTTCTCCATTAATGCTTAGGCCTGAACTCTGCAATGGAGCTCCCAACAAAATCAGTTATTTGTTTCTGAGTCAATCTCCTCAGTTTTCTTAACCCGAAGCTCGATTCAATTATTCATCTATGTTTCTATTATTTATATCCTTATTCTATCTTATTATTTATTTATCTATCTTATTAGATAGATAATCTCTATATTGATTAGATTATTATTATTTAGTAATTATTTATATTTAGATTCTTTATTATTATGATCATATATTCATTCTATTTTTTATTATTTATTATATTATATATTATATTTATGTTATATTTATGTTATATTTATATGTATAATGTATAATATTTTATTATATTAATATTAAATATTATATTATATTTGATATTATAGATATTATAATTATAATTTATATTTTTATTATTTTATTTATATTTTTTATATTTATTAATATTAATTTTATTAATATTTAAAATAAAAAATATTTTTTTAATTATGAAATATAAAATAATATAAAATATAAAAAATATGAATGTTGTATATTGATTTTGTATATTTATTATATTTATTGTATATTGATGTTGATGCTTTATCACACTGCTTTTTTTTATGGAGTGATTTTTCATAAACCATACATATTGGAATCATATATCATTGAGATCTTTATTCTCTCTTTCTATCATCCTTTCATTTTTCTACATCCCTTTTTTTTTCATAATTTATAAATTTATAATTAGATTTATTTTTTATGAAAAAAATTTCAGTTGCTATAACTATATGATCGATTCAGTCATATAGTGACTGTTTCTTGGGATCTCGACAATACGAAGCAATAAGTTGGTTATTAGTTTTGAGTTTTTTTAGTTTTGATCGTTACTAAGTTTATAGTGGGGTCATCTTTTTTTTGTAATCTCAAC